GAAAGTAAGAGGTAAGAAATCTTAGTATCCAAGGGTTCCTAAAGGACATTCCATTTTTGCTCCTAGGATTGAAGAAAAGATTATATGAAAGACTGTCAAGACTTCCTAATTATCTTACACTACCTGCACTAACGTAGGGCCTACTGACTCTGTCTGGAATTAGATTGGATAGGCTGATGGGAAATCAATTTAGGAGTTGTGGAAAGGACTGAAGATACTTTGTATCCATACTTACGAGAGACTCCGAGTACTCAAACATTCAATCAGGATGGTTGGTCGGCTCTTATCTTATAGAATAACAGAGTAAAAGTCAAAGTAAAAAAAAAAACAAAAATTTCTTCGGTCGTGTAGGGGGATTACATAAAAAATGTATGTAATAATGGTAGTGATGTCTCCCCATTCTTTCACAGAAAGAAAGACAGTAGGGCTTAGATCAAATAGGAAATATGGGTATCCAATAGATAGTTATCTATCTTGATGGTATATTTTTTTTTTTGATATTTTTTGCTGCTTATGAAAGAAGGGTAACAAAACAAACAATAGGTCTTACTATTCCCACATGTTCCATTAGGAGCATTCCTTTGCTATTTTCAAGGAAAAGGTGTGTATCGTATTTTTACTTAATACTTCCCAATTCTACCAGAAATTCTATAAAGAATCTGTTACGAGTGGATTCATTGAATTGGTTCATCAATAGCCTTAAGTCAGAATCCTATTTTGACTCTGCGCCATTGATTCTACTATGATTATTGATCAATAATGGAATAATTCCTTCATATAAATAGGAGATATAATTCACATGGATATAGTAAGTCTCGCTTGGGCTGCTTTAATGGTAGTCTTTACATTTTCCCTTTCACTCGTAGTATGGGGAAGGAGTGGACTCTAGGTATATTAATAATTGATTGAGTAATCGATTGAGTAATCGAATTGTATCAATTGTTTAATTGATCATTTTGCATTGATCGTTTTGCGAAGCTTTATTTTTAAAAGTCTCTCTTTCAAAATTATACTGGAAAGACAATAATGAATAAAATAAGAAAATACAATAATGAATAATAACCATTCGATCAAACAATGAATGATTACTATAGTTTAGTTGTATTTCAATAGTTGTATTTCAAAACTCAAATCTACGCATGATAGGAAATTTTTTCCAACCGAATTCCTCCTAAATATTCTATTTGGATAAACCAGTTCTTACCAGAATTATGGATATTGCAATGAGAAAAAACCAATCCCTAGTTTTTTCTTTATTTGTTTCTCTCTTTCTTTACTTTCACTGTTCTAAGAACAAATCGTTCTGCTATTAGATTACGACGATACTTACTTTCTACTGGAAGTGACTAGTGGTTGTCCAAAGAGGTTCTACACATAATAAAATTAGATCTTTCTTCCGCTGAGCGATCCACCACATATCACACATTTAACATTTTAGACTCCTAGAAATTTTTTTATGCTTTTTTGACTCATCTCATGTCATGTTTAAGCATGAAAAATGGGCGGAGTCCCCTTTACTAATCTACTTCCTTTCAAAATCGGAAGAAGTTACCATAGAACTTCGTAAATGATTTGTTAATGGCTCAATCAATGACTTCTTGGGGTGGGAAATCAAAAAAAAATTCCTTGGTTTTGTTTTCTTTTGCTATAGTATATTCCCATACTATCCTTCCCCTATTGATTCTTTCGATGGATCCTGGGACCCATATATAAAATTATAAGAAACCTAGGAATTAGAAGAATCGGCCTTCGATTATTTTGGGTTGATCGAAATCAAGTGGATGTAGTAAAAAAAAGAAATAGAATTCGACTGCTATTTCGATGTACTAGTCTACTATTTAGATTAGATGTACATCTAATACATCATATACATACATATTGTAAATTGATCCATATAAACCCTCCATTTAGATAAAGTCTATATCTGTATACAATACAACTATATATCATATGATCATATCATTGTATACAATATTAGATAATATAAAATACCCTAAAGTGTGGTAGAAAGGACTATATATAGTCCTTTCTACCACACTTTATGATTCCAACCAGATCATTTCATTTAAGACTTGGAATTTTCTTTTAATCCCTTTCTTTCATTTCTTCAATCATTGAAAAAAGGATTGATAAGAACTAATAATTCAAGTTTGATTCAAATTAATCATTTTGACTGACTGTTTTTACGTAGATAATAAGTAAAAAAGCAGTAGGAACTAGAATGAACAGTGCAGTAGCAATAAATGCGAGAATATTGACTTCCATAATTTCATTATTTCTTTTTTTTTTCTTCGCAATAACTCGGGATGTAATCCCATAGAGATGATAAATTTGACTCCTGTAAATTCATTGGGGTGAATTGCATCCTGATGATACCGAATCGGATCAATATTATGAATAACAATATCTGATCTATCAAATCGATTCATCGTCGAGAATTGAATAGTATAACATAGGAAGATCCTTTATCCATACTAATTCCGAAATGGGATTTTTTATT